CTGAATTTGGAAGTTACCACTTAGCAGGTTTCCATACCAAGGCTCAATACAATCAAGTCCGTAGCGTCTACCGATTTCGCCATATCCCCATTTTCCTTTTCTTTGAGACCACGATTCCTTGTGTAATTTCTTCCATCTCTTAGTTTTTTTTGAATCATTGAATTCATCACTCGACGTAGTCTACCAGTTCGACTCTATTTGAGAGATCCTGCTTGCTTATTGCAATTCAGAATTGAATTGATTCTATCGTTGATGTATTTGCGATTCAATCCAAATCGATATATCCAAAAGTTTTTCTCTCCCCCACCGCCCCCCTTACTTTTTGGAGTATTAAAAATCATACTATAACGCTTGATATTTATTCTTTTTTTTCTAATCAGAATTAGCAATTTGATTTGCTATGATTCTATGTTCTCCTTAGTGAAATATTAATAATAAAATTATTTGCAAAAAAAAATATATATATCTCAAAAAATGTCTATAATGATTGAATGAAAATGCCAAGAAAGTCATATTTTCTCTTTAATTATATCTTTCATTCTTTATTATATCTTTCATATATATATATTATTATTATTCTTTTATATCTAATTATGATTATTCTTTTATATCTATTAGATTATTCGTCCGGGCCATATCAAATTGATAATATCTAAAATCCAATTAGAGAAATAAAAAGAAAGTTCAATAAATTCTATAATTTGATTTAAGGATATCCGCTAGTTAAGCATATCAAGCTAACTTTATCTTTAAGAATAAGAAGTTCTAGTTTTTTTCATAGCTAAGATTAATAACAAAGATCCGCTATTTTACGGATTTTCTATACCATACCCATTTTTATTTGTTACACTATTTCTGCTATGTAAGCCCACTTAGCTCAGAGGTTAGAGCATCGCATTTGTAATGCGAGGGTCATCGGTTCAAATCCGATAGTCGGCTTTTTCTCTATCGATGTTCCACGAACAAGAATTTCTTTTTTCTCCGAATTAAAAGTGGAATCCAGGATTTTTTATGTTGTTCTACCTTACAATTTTGCTAGATACAAAACAATAAAATAAATAATATATATACTAAAAATCCAGATGTTGATAAAATTCCATTTTTTTTGTGGTACTTTAGTTGATTTTACTCTGTTTATCTTTTAGTTTAATTCAGTTTTAATTTCGGTGTATTCTGTAATGTAAATACAATGAAATTAATTGTGTAAAATGAAATTTCAATAAAATTAAAAAGGAGTCTTCATGTCCCGTTATCGAGGACCTCGTTTAAAAAAAATACGCCGTCTGGGAGCTTTACCAGGACTCACTAGAAAAACACCTAAATCCGGAAGTAATCCGAAAAAGAAATTCCATTCTGGGAAAAAAGAGCAATATCGTATTCGTCTTCAAGAAAAACAGAAATTGCGTTTTCATTATGGTCTGACAGAACGGCAATTACTTAGATATGTATATATCGCTGGAAAAGCAAAAAGGTCAACAGGTCAGGTTTTACTACAATTACTTGAAATGCGTTTGGATAATATCCTTTTTCGATTGGGTATGGCTTCAACCATTCCTGGGGCCCGCCAATTAGTCAACCATAGACATATTTTAGTTAATGGCCGTATAGTCAATATACCAAGTTTTCGTTGCAAACCCCGAGATATTATTACTACGAAAGATAACCAAAGATCAAAAGGTCTGGTTCAAAATTCTATTGCTTCATCCGACCCGGGTAAATTGCCAAAGCATTTGACGATTGACACATTGGAATATAAAGGACTAGTAAATAAAATCCTAGATAGGAAGTGGGTCGGTCTCAAAATAAATGAGTTGTTAGTTGTAGAATATTACTCTCGTCAGACTTGAACTTAACAAAAAAAGGAAAGGTTCATAGAATTTTCTTCCCCTTCCCCTTTCCCCGAACTAAATCGACCTAAGGCCCTTAATTTGTATTTTCCCATTCAACTAGCAGAAATGGATTAATCCTAGGAACTTTTTTTTTGTTCTTTTCTTTATGCGTATTTTACATACCACAGTAATTTGCTATAGAGAATTTCTATTAAAATTCAAAAGGGTATTATTGCTGGAAAAAATTGTTATTTGATTTGATACATTGTGATCGTTAACGTTGATGAATTAAGAGAAACGGAAAGAGAGGGATTCGAACCCTCGGTAAACAAAAGTCTACATAGCAGTTCCAATGCTACGCCTTGAACCGCTCGGCCATCTTTCCTACATAATCTTATTATATGGAAAATAAACTGAGTGAATAGCGAGTTTTTCTATTCCTGCAGCAGAGGTACACTTGCAACTGTTCGGGGGTTCCCTAGGTCTTTTGGAAAAATCCCTTTTCATCTAAGTGGAAGGATCCTGGATTTTTTGACTATAAATTCCGTTCCCTAGAAAAGTTTTAGTTTATGTTTTCCAAAAACCAAAGAAAAAGAGAATTGAAGAATTCTTCTTATTGCATAAAAAAATAAAGAAATCTTAGAATTCGGTTTGCATAAGGTACGCTACGCCATACTATCAAAATTGAAAATGGGGTATGAGACAATTAATCACTTTGAAAACACGAAATAGCTGATGAGAGAACTTGTTGTTGAGAAATAGGAAAGTGGAATGAAATCCAGTCTTAGTCAAATATTTCATATCTCTTCTTGTCCAAATATAAGGGAAAGTCTACAATTTGATCTGAGCGGAAAATCCATACCTCTCTTATCCATTTAGAGCATATGGATCGATCCATTTATAATAATCAAATGTGTTTGTTTTTATGTTATTTTGTGAAGGAATGAAAACAATTCTATATAGAATGGGTTGGGAATTATGCCTAGATCCCGTGTAAATGGAAATTTCATTGATAAGACCTTCTCAATTGTAGCCAATATTTTATTGCGAATAATTCCGACAACTTCAGGGGAAAAAAGGGCATTTACTTATTATAGAGATGGTGCGATTTGACTCTTTTTTTTTAGCCCTACCTACACCTCAGTCTTATGAGAAAGAGAGGGGGTTCGCATAGAGAGAACAAAATTAGTAAAGCAAACCCACGCTTGGGGAAGGTGAGGTGAACTAACAATTCCTTCTGTCGTGTATCCTCGATTGATGCGGCCTCAGATGCTTCAATTGTAGATTTGAGTATTGAGCGAAAGGTTACACCCTACAGGATAGGTTATGGATTACAGGCCAATCCTACTCTACTAGTACCAATAGGCAGCATAGGGGAGAAAAGCACTACACCTAGAAATAGGAATCAACAAGAGAAAAGCTTTGTTAGAAATTAGCCTTTTCCTGATCGGTATCAGGGCTAGGAAGAATGGTTGGGATAACAAACAACCATCAGGTTTGTACTTTGGATACCCCTATAACCATCAAAGATCGTTGAAGTGGCTAATTCCTCTAAATAGGAGGCGTTGAGAACAAAGAAATTCTTGGAGCTATCGTTTTCCTCTAGCATTAATAGAATTCATTGGTGTTAAGAAAAACCTCTTGCGGGAAGGTTGGCTAGAGATTTCTTGGAAAAATACCAGCCCCTTTCGGTCCATAATGAGACGGGACTAATTCTATTTTGATTCTATAGATTTTTTCGCTTAGTACTATGTACAGAGGGGAGGAGCCGTATGAGATGAAAACCTCATGTACGGTTTTGGAACGGAGATTTTTTGAATAGAATGAACGACCGTAACGGATGTTGGCTCAATCCGAAGGAAATTATGCGGAAGCTTTGCAGAATTATTATGAAGCTATGCGACTAGAAATTGATCCCTATGATCGAAGTTATATACTCTATAACATAGGCCTTATACACACAAGCAATGGAGAGCATACAAAGGCTTTGGAATATTATTTCCGGGCGCTAGAACGAAACCCCTTCTTACCGCAAGCTTTTAATAATATGGCCGTGATCTGTCATTACGTGCGACTATCTCCACTATAGAAAGATCAAAAAGGAAGGATCAAATTTTCTAGTATTTACTAGAAAAAGGGCTTTCTACATAGGGATCGTTAAAACAACGATTTTTCCCTATCAGCTGTAGGAAAGAAGGACACTTCACGAGAATCAAAAAAGGAAGAAAGTATGGCCTATACTACTACTCTATGGATAAAGTTTCTCAAATTGATAGAGAAAGCACCGTAAAGATCAATTAGTGAGCGATTGGGTCGATACAACTAAAAAAAACTGCTTACTTATCCCATGATATGGGGCAAAATTTAGGAATCCGCTTATGTAATAGAGCCGATCCACTAAGGGATTAAGCAGCGGTGTAGTATCAGATCCCAAAGATAGTAAGTTCTTTTTTCTTTCTTATGAGAAAAAGTCTTTTTCAAGGATTCTATAGAGATTTCTTATATGAAACCGGGATAGTTACTTTTCAGAAAATTCGAACGAAGGCTATAGATCTATCTATGTCTCAGTCTTCTGAAGGTGGGAAAAAAGATCAAACTGATTTTTGATCAAAATTAGGGTTTGAAACTTAGGTAATTAACTTCTTCTGCTTAACCCAAGAACAAATTGGATCGATTTTTAAGAAATCGAATTCAGTTAAGATAGGGGAAATTAAGATAGGAATTTCTGAGCCGTATGAGGTAGGAAACTCTCAAGTACGGTTCTAGGGGAAGGAACTGCCTATTCCGACCGAGGAGAACAGGCCATTCTACAGGGTGATTCGGAAATTGCGGAAGCTTGGTTTGATCAAGCTGCTGAGTATTGGAAACAAGCTATAGCGCTTACTCCAGGAAATTATATTGAAGCACAGAACTGGTTGAAGATTACGAAGCGCTTTGAATTTGAATAAGACCACGCTCCTTTTTCATAAAATGGGTGGTTTGGTTGTTGATTCATTAATCAAATAAATTAGGTCATAAGATCGAATCTAGAATTTCATTATATCCCTTTCTTCTACCTTCTATTTTATATGAAATTTCATAAGGATAAACCACAGGGGATAGGGTCTAGAATAGAAGTAATAGAGCGATTAAAATTAGCAATATAAATATTGCTAATATATCAGGAGCGTC